TGTATATTCCATTTACTATAGAAGTTCCCAGGGAATTCATTAGAGGAATGTTTCCGATAAAAATTGTTTGTTCTTGCATATTCCTACAGGTTTTCAAAATTAATTCCGCGGATACATATAATTCAGAAGAATATGTGAGTGATTCATAGACAGCATCTCTTTCTTTTATCAAAGGTTCTACCAATTGATGCGTTTCCACAAATAATTGAAATTCAATTTCTTGATCTGTATCTTCAATTTTTGGAAACTTATAAAGTTCTTCTGTTAAGCCCTGATCAATGAACCTATAAAACCCTTCAAATTGTATCTGATTAAACCCAGGTATTGTAGACATTCCCTCATTTCCATCCCCGAGCATTTTTAATTTCCCATTTATCAAAAAAAAAAATCCCATTATTGGATCATTCTTCATCGAATCATATGGGTCGATCTAGCAATGATGGAATTTAGATTCTGTTTACTGAATCACATGAAATTTTACCCAACTTCATATACGGAATGTATAAAATACGTATGAACGTAGAAATAAATAGAATTTTATACTCAAATTGGAATTTGGTAACAGATACAAATGGAAAGGAATTGATAAATTCCACTTAACTTAGACTTTTTGAGTTTTGTATAGAATATCAAAGCAAAAGTGATTCAATTTCTACCATTATTATGATATTACAATTCGATTGGATACCAGCAAAATAAACGGATTCGGGATTTGATCTCTTCGATGAGATACGGACATAATAATCAGAAAGAAATAAGGACATAATAAACAGAAACAATATAAAGTTGATTTTTTTAGCACTTAACTTTTTCGCGGATTCCCGTGTTCAGGTCAACAAAAAAATAATAATTCGCAAAAAAGAGAGATATTTTTACCTATTTTTTTAGTAGAATTCGTCTAATATGATTGCAGATAACTATCTAGATATAGATTTCCTCCTTTATTGCAGACAGCACGTGTCGCGCTCTTTCAAAATTTCTATTCCAAAATTTCTATTCAATGAATTTTTCCTATAGGAATCATATACGGATAAGATATCCAATTAGATATCTGTGTAACAATTTATGTTCTGGGGTTTACATATACTCATAATTGCTGTTATAATTGAAATTGAGAAGGATTCTTTTTTATTGAAAAAAAAATCAATACTGATTTCTTATGTATCAATTTGGATTTTCTTATATCATTAAGGAAACACAATTTTAGATTCAAATCCAAGAATCGTTCATGAATTCACAGTCAATAAAAATAGTTAATGGTTCCGATTTGTCCTGCACAATCAATCGAAGGAATGGATCCAATCCATCTTGTTTTGTTTTTATTTTAGGAAAGGTATTAAGGAAAACGGGATTCAAGGTGCAAGTACAATAAAAAAAAAAAAGAAATTTAGTAACCCCACAATCCAAGCAAAAGGGGACTATTTTCATCTATTTTGTATCGTCTTGGCGACATGGCCGAGCGGTAAGGCGGGGGACTGCAAATCCTTTTTCCCCAGTTCAAATCCGGGTGTCGCCTGATCAACAAAAGACTCGAAATACCTTATTCTGTATTCCGTTTTGCTGATAGAACTTGCCAAATTTGTCCCCAACAGAAGCAAGCGGAGAAAAAGGACTCTTGATATTTGCTTGATTCTAAGCCCTTGAAGGTTCTGTTTTCTAACGTGCTGTAAATCCTTGCGTCGAGGATTCAAGGAAAGTGAAAGTTTATAGTAGTGGAAGGGCTACCATATCAAGATTTACTGACTCCCTTCCACTATTAATGTAGTGTCTACTGACTGGGTTTTGAATTGGATCGCCATCTAATTAATCTAATTAGTAGTTGCCGAAAGGGCGGAAGATGCTTTGTATACAGTGTATACAGTACAGACTCATAAAAGTCTCTGAGTATTCGGTCATTCAATCGGTATTAGATTGAATGAATAATTGGCTTGTACTTTAATATTTATATAACTATAAAGAAAATTTTTCTTTTAGGTAACTCCTAGTCACGAATAGACTTCGATTGTTTTATAGCGACAATGGGGAGACGGTAAGGATTAGATCAAGCGGGAATAAAAAAAATAGGGGTATGTGATAGATAGCGATCCATCTTGATTCTATAGTTTTATACTTTTGACTTAATGAAGGGCAACAAAAGAAATAAAACAATAGGTCTTATTATTCCTATATGTTAGTATGTTAGTAACATTTTTTTGATACTTCCAAGGGTATCGCTGCATATTTTGTTTTGGTTGTATCTAATTTTCTGATTCTACTAGAAATCATATAAAAACTTGTTATAATTGGATTTATTCGATTGTTTCATCAATGGTATTGGGCCAAATCAAATCCCTTTTTGACTCTGCGCCAGTGATTCCACTATTATTAGTTATTAGTAAACAATAATAGAAGAATTTCTTCATATTAATAGAGATTAATAGAGATAGGGGACATAATTCACATGGATATAGTAAATCTCGCCTGGGCTGCTTTAATGGTAGTCTTTACATTTTCTCTTTCACTCGTAGTATGGGGAAGAAGTGGACTCTAGAGGTACTACTAATTGAGTTGAGGAACAAAACTGTATCAATTGTTTTATAGATCATTCTGCAAAGACATTTTAATTTAACTATTTAATTTTTGAATTTTAATTCAATTTATAAATAAAAATATCTTCATTTCTAAATTCTATTAGATTCTAGTGAAGTAATGTATTCTATGAATAAGGAATAAGCCCATACTATTTGTTTTTCCTTGATTGATTTGATTCTTTCGATGGATACCGAGATTCCTATTGAAAATAATATTGAAAATAATAAGAAATCTAGGGAATTAGAAGCGTAAAAGTTGCCTTTCGATTATTTCAGATCGATTGGAATCAACCAAGACAAATCAAATAGATGAAGCAAAGAAATATAATTGGCACGCTATGTACATTCCATATATATAATTGATATCTACAGATATGAAGATACATATTATAGTATTATAGGTTGATCTATATTAAGCCCATATCTTTATTCTATATTAAACCTATACCTTTAATCTTTATACAGTACAACTTTATACAATAACAATAATAGATAGTATGGTAGAAAGATTCATATATTTCTTTCTACCATACTAGACTTATACTTATACTATCGGATCTCGTAGAATACCACTGATTCTAGTCCGCTCATTTCATTTAAAACGTGAAATTTGAATACTTTTCATTTTTTTTTTTCTTCAATCATTGATAAGAAGTCAAGTTTCATTCAAATTAATCATTTTGACTGACTGTTTTTACGTATATTATAAGTAAAAAGGCAGTAGGAACTAAAATGAACAGTGCAGTAGCAATAAATGCAAGAATATTTACTTCCATAATCTCATCGTTTTGTTTTTCTTTACTTCGCAATAAATAATTCGGGATTTAATCCCATAGAGATGATAAATCTTTCGCCTGTAAATTCAATGAGATGAATTACATCTCGATGATATTGAATCGGATCAATATCATGAATAACAATATCTGGGCTATCAAATCGATTCATCGTCGAGAATTGAATAGTATAACATAGTAAGATCTTTTATCCATACCGAATCAAAAATTGGATTCCTGATCCAATCAATAATTTCTTTACTTTTATTTATCGTTCTTTTCCACTCTTTCTTTTCTATAACCTCTATAACCTCCCGCCTTCCTTGTACAATCATCTATCATCTAATCGCCTTTACACTTATATTCATTACAAACAAACCCAAACAAACAATAGAAGTGAATTGAATCGGCAGAGGCCCGTAAAAAAAAAAAGATTATTTATTCCTTCGCTAAGAGAGGCGGGATCTTTGTTTGATCTTTATTTTAATAATATCCTCTTTCCTTGAATTAGTAATGGGACGCATATAATATATCAAAAGTTCAATGTGCAATGAGATAGATTGTTTCAAATTCAAATTAGTAATTGAGGTTACACACAATCGGAGCTAAAAAGACGATATTTTAAAAGAAGAGACTTTTAAGTATTCTATCAAAGTAACTATGTTAAATTCCATTTGTACGATACAAAATGGAATTTTGGTATGGGCTCCCAGAGAACATATGGTACTCTATTCCATATTCCATATTCCATTAAACGGATCGGGAGTAATCGAAAAAGCTAAACCCAGTACGGTATCCCTTGGAATCCTGAATAGGATGCTACCCATAATTGTACTAATCCACATATGTCTCTTTCCCAGGTACTAAAAAATGGAAATTCCCATATTTGTTTGAAGGATACGGATTCGGAATGAAATTCTGCTATTTGTCCCCTCTTTCAAAGAAAATGGAGAGATGAATTGATGTATTTTTTTATTGGATTTTGGTCTGTCGGGACTGACGGGGCTCGAACCCGCAGCTTCCGCCTTGACAGGGCGGTGCTCTGACCAATTGAACTACAATCCCAGGGAAATAAAGGGAAATAAAGCAAAGCGTACAGCATACATATTCTTATGATTTCATTCAAACCAAACCTTTTCTATTTTCTATTTAGATTAGAGTCGCCGTGTTGTAAGGTTGTAAGAGAGACGCAAGTGATATATTGATATCCACAAGGATATGCACTTTAGTGAGAGCGGCACGGATTACTAATAATCCTTTCAGTAGTTCAAAATTGATCGATAATCAATTTTTTAATGAATCTAGATCATTAGCAAGATCAGAATTTGTAGGAAAAAAAAAAAAATAGAGCAAATAAATAGCGGGTAGGGAAAGGATATATCAGAAAATGTGACTTTTTTATTCTTCCGTATCAGGCATTTCTGGAGAACAAATTATTTCATGGCGGATCCGCGAATTATTGGGCCGAGCTGGATTTGAACCAGCGTAGACATATTGCCAACGAATTTACAGTCCGTCCCCATTAACCGCTCGGGCATCGACCCAGGAAGAATTCATTCCAGGCTTATTGCTTATTGATAATCCATGATCAACTTCCTTTCGTAATACCCTACCCCCAGGGGAAGTCGAATCCCCGCTGCCTCCTTGAAAGAGAGAT